TATATCTCGTGGTAATAAAAATGTATTGTTCTGAGATATATCAAGATTAAGCTTTTGGTTCATATTTCGTCGACCAATTCTTCCCAATTCACACCTTTGTTGAAAAAATTTTTTTTGTAATTCTTTACATAAAGATTCAGAAAATACTGGATCTCCACCAACACAAGCAAATTGTCGATAAAATTCTAAAATGGCATTTTCTTTTGACCCGATTTTTTTTTTATCCTTGTCATTTAGGAAAGACACGAAAATTTCAGGATAACAAACATTCTCTAGAATTTCGCTTAAATTCGAACCCATAGCTGATGATAGAACTAGAATAGATATTTTCTGTTTCCTACTTACACGAGCCCATATCCTTGCTTTTCTATCAATCTCTAATTCGAATCTCCCCCCCCAATCTGATATTATAGTGCCTGTATACACCGAAATTCCGTTAGGGTCCAATTCTGAACGATAATAGATACCGGGGCTTTGCAATATTTGATTGATTACAATTCGGTATATTCCATTTACTATAAAAGTTCCCAGAGAATTCATTAGAGGAATATTTCCAATAAAAATAGTTTGTTCTTGTATGTTCCGACAACTTTTCCAAATTAATCCCGCGGATACATAGAATTCAGCAGAATATGTAAGCGATTCATATACAGCATCTTTTTCGTTTATAAAGGGTTCTAATAATTGATATGTTTCTACAAATAATTGAAATTCAATTTCTTGATCTGTATCCTCTATTTTTGGAAACTTAAAAAGCCCCTCTGTTAAGCCCTGATCAATGAATCTACAAAACCCTTCAAATTGTATCTGATTCAATCCAGGTAGTGTAGACATTCCTTCATTTTCACTCTCAAGCATTTTGAACTTCCCCGTGAATTTTATAGAAAAATATTCCATGATTTGCTGTCATTCTTCATCAAATCACATGAATCAATTTAGTAATAATGGAATTTCTGTTCTTTTTACTGAATTACATGAAATTGTACCTAACTCTGTGTATGAAATACTTATTATGAAAAGAGGAATAAATAAAATCGAATTTTACACTCAACTTCGAAGGAAGGAATTTGCAACAAAACAAACAGATAGAATCGAAATTCTAATCTAAAAATGGAAATGAATTGAAAAATTCGACCTGGATTTTAAGGTTTTTTAAGGAATATCAAAAAAAATACATTCCATTTCTATCAGTATTAATTTCTATCATTATTATAATATGACATATTCCAATTCAATCGGATACCAGAAAAAAAGGAATTCGGGATTTGTTCTGCTCAATGAGATAAGGATCTAATAATCCGAAACAATATAGAATTCATTTTTTTGAAACTTAACCTTTTTTTATTGTTCAAAAAAGAATTAGAAAAAGAGGAGAAACATTTTTTACTTTTTTGGGAGAATACGATTAGAGTGTGTAATAAGATTTGTATGTATTAATATAGATCTAACTCTAGCTATAGTTAGCTATCTATATCTATATATATAGATAGATAGAATAGATAGATCTATGTCTAACTTTATTGCAGTCATATCCGTTCGGGACAACACATAACACGTCGTGTTAATTTTTTTTTCTATTCAATCTATTTAATAGAAAAAATTGAAAAAAAGGAGGGGGCGCCAGAATTTTTTGAGAATTCCGTATTCGTATAGTATAGGTATTATATATATATAGATAAGATACCCGATTAGATAATACCTGTGTAACAATTCAAATTTATGTTCTAGGGTTTACATATACTGACAGTTGCTGTTATAATTGGAATAGAGAAAGTTTTTTCAATAAAAAAAAAGAAAGAAATATTGGTTAGTTATGTATCCATTTTTATTTTCTTATCTCACTAAGTATCTCATTAAGAAATGAAAAAAGGATATTCAAATATTCAAGAATTATTCATAAATTAATAGTTAACGGTTGCAATTTGTCCCGAGATTTTTTTCTTTTGTAACAGAAGGTGTAAGCTTGTTTTTTTTTTATTTCATGTTTTTTCAGTTCAATAAAAAAAAGGGGGGATATTCTCATATATTTCATATAGAAATATATATATATACTGGCGGCATGGCCGAGTGGTAAGGCGGGGGACTGCAAATCCTTTTTCCCCAGTTCAAATCCGGGTGTCGCCTGATCGACAAGAGATTTGAAATATTGTATTACATTCTATTTTTTTTATGCTTAATGTTTTCCGGTTTTACTTAAAATAATAGAAAAGAACTTTTGATATGTTCTAATAGAGTGGATTCTGTTTTTTCGTCAATGGCGTTAGCCCAGAATCTTTTTTTGACTCTGTCCCAACAATTCCACTATTATTATAGTATTTTGAGTGAATAATCCAAAAGAAAAAAAATACAAGAACAATTTTTGAACAATAAAGAATAAAAAAATTCCTTCATATTGATATAGATAGGAGACAAAATTTACATGGATATAGTAAGTCTTGCTTGGGCTGCTTTAATGGTAGTTTTTTCTTTTTCCCTTTCCCTCGTGGTATGGGGAAGAAGT